TGATACGTTATTCACACCAACCTGACTTTCGGCGAGATATAATCAAAGGTTCTATGCGAGCTCAAAGGCGTAAAATAATAATTGGGAAATTGTTTCAAGCAAATGCGCATTCCCCTCTTTTTTTGGACAGAATAAAAGAATCTCCTCTTTTTTCTTTTGATATTTCCGGATTAATTAAATTTCAAAATTGGATAGCGAAAAAGGAAACATTCAAAATTTTCAAGTATATAGAAGAGCAAACAAAAAAAAAAAATGAGAAAAAGACAGTAAATGAAAAAGTTCGAATAGAGATAGCAGAGTCCTGGGATACCATTCCATTTGCCCAAGTACTAAGAGGTTGCATGTTACTAACTCAATCCATTTTTCGAAAATATATTGTATTGCCCTCGCTCATAATTTCGAAAAATATTGGACGTCTATTACTATTACAGCTTCCTGAATGGGCGGAAGATTTCAAGGACTGGAATAGAGAGATGTATGTTAAATGTACCTATAATGGTGTTGCATTATCCGAAACAGAATTTCCGAAAAATTGGCTGACAGATGGTATTCAGATAAAAATCTTTTTTCCTTTCTGGATAAAACCTTGGCACAAATTAAAACTACGATCTTCTGAGAAAGATTTAATGAAAAAAAAAAAAGAAAAAGATGATTTTTCTTTTTTAACTGTTTTTGGAATGGAAGCTGAACTCCCTTTTGGTTCGCCCCGCAAACGGCCTTCCTTTTTTAAACCCGTTTTAAAGGAACTCGAAAAAAAAAAGGAAAAATTAAAAAAAAAATATTTTCGAGTTCTAATAGTTTTCAAAAGAAAAACAAAACCATTTCGAAAAGTTTTAAAAGAAATAAAAGAATGGGTTATCAAAAGTGTTATTTTTATAAAAAAAATAAAAAAAGAACTTTCAAAAATAAATCGAATTTTACTATTTCGATTAAGACAGGTAGAAATAGATGAATCAAGTGAAATTAAAGAAGAAAAAAATTCTCTAATTAATAATCAGACAGTTCACGAATCATTTAGTCAAATTACATCTCCGAGATGGAGAAATTCTTTATTGACAGAAAAAAAAATAACCGATCGGACTCATAGAACAAGTACACTTCGAGGTCAAATCGAAAGAATCACAAAAGAGAAAGAAAAAAAAATTTCAAGAATTAATAACCTTAGTCCTACCAAACCAAGTTCTAATGCTAAAAAATTCGAAAAATGGAAGATTTTAAAAAGAATAAATACTCGATTTATCTATAAATTTCCCTTTTTTATAAAATTTTTCATTGAACGAATATACACAGATCTATTTTTATCTATCATTAATATTCCCAAAATGAATACAGAATTTTTTCTTGAATCAAAAAAAAAAATTATTGAGAAATTCATTTACAATAATGAAAGAAAAGAAGGAAGAATTGATAAAAGAAAGAAAAATAGAATTCTGTTTATTTCGACTATAAAAAAGTCACTTGAAAATGTTAGTAAAAGAAATTTACATATTTTTTATGACTTATCCTACGTGTCACAAGCATATGTATTTTACAGATTCTCACAACTCCAGGTTACTAACTTGTATAAACTAAGATCTGTCCTTCAATGCCAAGGAATACTTTTCTTTCTTAAGCCTCAAATTCAAATAAAGGATTCTTTTGAAACACAAGGAATCGTTGATTCGAAATTTAAGGATAAACAACTTCCCAGTTATGAAATGAATCAATGGAAAAACTGGTTAAGAAGCCATTCTCAATATGATTTATCGCAGATCATATGGTCTAGATTAATAGCAGAAAAATGGCGAAATAGAGTTCATCCGCATCGCATAGCTAAAGCTAAGAAGGAAAATGTAAGCAAACAGCATTCATATGAAAAAAACAAATTCATTAATTCCAAGAAACAAAAAGAACTTAAAGTAGATTTATTATTTAATAATAAAGAAAATTTTCTGAAATACTATAGATATGATCTTTTATCGTATAAATTTCTTAATTCTGAAAATAAAGCGGAATGCTTTTTTTATGGATCTCCGTTTCAAGGAAATAAGAACCAAGAGATTTATTATAACACACCTAAAGAAACCTTTTTTGATATGCTGAGTAACACCCTTAATAATCTAGGAAAGTTCGATAGTCTATATATAGACCTGGAAAAAAGAAAATATTTGGATTGGAAAATTATCAATTTTTTTCTTAGACAAAAAGTCAATATTGCGAGCTGGATGACGATTGATATCAATAGGAATCAAAATACTCAAATTCGTACTAAGAATTCTCAAATAATTCTTAAAAAAGATCTTTTTTATCTTATGATTCCAGAAATCAATTCACCAAAATCACCCAAAGCATTTTTGGATTGGATGGGAATGAATGAAAAAATGCTGAAGCGTCCCATATTGAATCTGGAACTTTGGTTCTTCCCAGAACTGGTGTTCCCTTATACTGCATACAAAACGAAACCTTGGGTTTTACCAAGCAAAATTGTCTTTTTCAATTTGAATAGAAATAAAAATAGTAATGAAAAGAAAAAGATCAACAAAAAAGAAAAAAGAAGTTTTTTGTTAGCATCAAATAAAGAGCACGGAAATCAAGAAGAAAGAGAACCCACAAGGCCAGGAGATCTTAGACCCGTTCTCCCACAACAAAAAGATAGTAACGAAAATTATGCACCATCAGACATGAAAAAAGGGAAAAAGAAAAAACAATACAAAAGTGACACGCAAGCAGAACTCAATCGCTTCCTGCAACGCTATTTGCTTTTTCAATTGAGGTCGGACGATACTCAAAGACTGATCAATAATATCAAGGTATATTGTCTCCTACTTAGACTGATAGATCCAAGAAAGATTACTATATCCTCGATTCAAAAGAAAGAAATGAATTTCGATCTAATGGTGATTCAGAGGAATTTCACTTTTCCAGAATTACTGAAAAGCGGAATATTGATTATAGAACCTATTCGTATATCTGGAAAAAAAGAAGGACAAATGATTATGTATCAAACCATAGGTATTTCGTTGGTTCATAAGAATAAGCATCAAACTAATCGAAAATACCAAGAGCAACGATATGTTTCTAAAAAAATTTTAGATGAAGCACCACATCAAAGAATAACTGGAAAGAAAAACAAAAATCATTTTGATTGTATTGTTCCTGAAAATATTTTATCGTTTAGACGTCGTAGAAAATTACGAATTCTAATTTGTTTCAATTCAAAGACTCGAAATGATGTAGATAAAAATCCAGTATTTTGCAATGAAAAGAGCGTACAAAACATCATTTCACACGATAATAATTACCTTGATGGAGACAAAATGAAATTACTGAAATTAAAACTCTTTCTTTGGGCTAATTATCGATTCGAAGATTTAGCTTGTATAAGTCGTTATTGGTTTGATAACAATAATGGCAGTTGTTTCAGTATGTTAAGGATCCGCCTGTATCCACTATTGAAAATCCGTGGGTAATACACTTTTTCTATATATCCTATACTCTATAGATAGAATCGAATTCTAGATATAATATAATAATATAAGGTATATGAAAGCAAACAAATACATAGGTGAGTCACATGTCAGTATCCAATATGAAATAAATAATGTCCCAATTAGCAATTAGATTTCGAAATCAATTAACAGAACCTTCTTCGTTTTAGGTCTCTCATTTTCAATGTGAAAGTGGACCAATTCTTTTTCTTTTCTATTCCTATCTAAATCCAATTTCAAATTGGATTGATTGATTCGAATAGGAGTTTCGAAAGAAATTCGGATTCGATTATTTTATATACCGTAATAGCATTATTATTAATAGCATTATTATTACTGATCAGTAAAATCCATATCTGTAAAAAGAGAAAGGGGAATTTTTTTTATGGTAAAAAATTCATTCATTTCGGTTATTTCTCAAAAAGAAAAGAAAGAAAACACGGGGTCTGTTGAATTTCAAGTATTCAGTTTCACCACTAAGATAAGGAAACTTACTTCACATTTGGAATTGCACAAAAAGGACTCTTCATCTCAGAGAGGTTTGCGAAAAATTTTGGGAAAACGGCAACGACTACTGGCCTATTTGTCAAAAAAAAATAGAGGACGGTATAAAGAATTAATTGGTGAGTTGAATATTCGAGAGAGAAAAACTCGTTAATCTGAAACGCGATACTGTTTGGACTTAGTTGTTTACATTTTGATGAACTTCTTTTCAATTTCAGCAATGCATGGAAGAATAACTCGAGAAAAAACTTATGATTGCGCCAACTACAAGAAAGGACCTCATGATAGTCAATATGGGTCCTCACCACCCATCAATGCACGGTGTTCTTCGACTGATTGTTACTCTCGATGGTGAAGATGTTATTGACTGTGAACCAATATTGGGTTATTTACATAGAGGGATGGAGAAGATTGCGGAAAATAGAACAATTATACAATATTTACCTTATGTAACGCGTTGGGATTATTTAGCTACTATGTTCACAGAAGCAATAACCGTAAACGGACCTGAACAACTAGGCAACATTCAAGTACCTAAAAGAGCTAGCTATATCAGAGCTATTATGTTGGAGTTAAGTCGTATCGCTTCCCATTTGTTATGGCTCGGCCCTTTTATGGCAGATATTGGGGCACAGACCCCTTTCTTCTATATTTTTCGAGAACGAGAATTGATATATGACCTGTTCGAAGCCGCTACCGGTATGCGTATGATGCATAATTTTTTTCGTATCGGGGGGGTCGCTGCTGATTTACCTCATGGCTGGATAGATAAATGTTTGGATTTTTGCGATTATTTTTTAACTGGGGTTGCTGAATATCAAACGCTTATTACACGGAATCCCATTTTTTTAGAACGGGTTGAAGGTATAGGCATTATTGGTGCAGAAGAAGCCCTAAATTGGGGTTTATCGGGGCCAATGTTACGAGCTTCCGGACTACAATGGGATCTTCGTAAAGTTGATCGTTATGAATGTTACGACGAATTTGATTGGGAGATTCAATGGCAAAAAGAGGGGGATTCATTAGCTCGGTATTTAGTACGAATCAGTGAAATGACAGAATCCATAAAAATTATCCAACAGGCTCTGGAAGGAATTCCGGGGGGACCGTATGAGAATTTAGAAATCCGACGCTTTGGTAGGATAAAAGATCCTGAATGGAATGATTTTGAATATCGATTTATTAGTAAAAAACCTTCTCCAACCTTTGAATTGTCCAAGCAAGAACTTTATGTAAGAGTCGAAGCTCCAAAAGGGGAATTGGGAGTTTTTTTGATAGGGGATCGGAGTGTTTTTCCTTGGAGATGGAAAATTCGACCGCCGGGTTTTATTAACTTGCAAATTCTTCCTCAGTTAGTTAAAAGGATGAAATTGGCTGATATTATGACGATACTAGGTAGCATAGATATCATTATGGGAGAAGTTGATCGTTGAAATGATAATGGATACAACAGAAATACAAGCTATCTATTCTTTTTCCAGATTGGAATCCTTAAAAGAAGTCTATGGGATCATACGGATCTTTGTCCCTATTTTCACTCTTGTATTAGGAATCACACTGGGTGTACTAGTAATTGTTTGGTTAGAAAGAGAAATATCTGCAGGGATACAACAACGTATTGGACCCGAATACGCCGGCCCTTTAGGAATTTTTCAAGCTCTAGCAGATGGTACAAAACTACTTTTCAAGGAGAATCTTCTTCCATCTAGGGGGGATACTCGTTTATTCAGTATCGGGCCAGCTATAGCAGTAATATCCATTTTACTAAGTTATTCAGTAATTCCTTTTAGCTATCACTTTCTTCTAGCCGATCTTAGTATCGGTGTTTTTTTATGGATCGCCGTTTCAAGTCTTGCTCCCGTTGGACTTCTGATGTCGGGATATGGATCAAATAATAAATATTCTTTTTTAGGTGGATTAAGGGCTGCTGCTCAATCAATTAGTTATGAAATACCATTAACTCTATGTGTATTATCAATATCTCTACGTGCGATTCAGTGAGACATAAAAATTCGACTAGTTCTTTTCTTTCTAGCAAGAGAGTTAAATGAGTTGAATATCTATTTTTTTTTTATTCATCATTATCCTTGGGATGGATGAACTAAACCAGATAGTTATATGGGTGAAATAAAACAGCTTAAAAAATTGCTGTTAAAAGAATTCAATCTCATTTCCTATGTACGAGAATTAAGTGAAAGCAAATAGAAGCAGTCGAGACTGTTTACTCCAAGATTGATTGATTCCTCATCATCGTTTGAATCGGGTTCAAAAGATCAGCTCTATAGGGGTTTTACTAACTATTCCCATAGATGTATTACCAACTCAAAAAATGAGTGGATGGTTAGGAAGACCAAGATACACAAAGGATTAGTTATGGAGATTCTGTAAATTATCGAAGAGGATATTTCTTTTTATTTATAGAAAAGTAATTCGAATTGGGGCTTTAAGTTGGTAGAAATGATTAAGAAGTACTCCCCAAGATTTCGATCCAGAGTATGTTCCTATCCACCGATTAACTAAATAACTATCAAGAACGAAGAAATCTTTTACTTTTTTTATGAGATTATGAGAAAGTAGAATCGGAAGGAAATAAAAAAGAAAGACTAGAATTGGAAAAAGAGATCTTTTTTTTATTCAAAACTATTTCTATTTTATTTTGAGAAATACAATTAGTATTATGTAATGCAATATCTAATTCTTTTTCGTAATCGAAAATGATAAGTTGAAATATCTACCCTAAAAAGGAACTCTTTTTTTATTCAAGGATAAAGTTATTAATCAAAAAAGAAAAATGAGAATTCTTAAAAGATGAGATCAATTCAGAAGCACTATTTTATTATAAATCTAGCAGACAGAATTTCGTTGGTCTAATTCTAGGCTTTAGGATAAGAGTTGAACTCTATATCCATCCTACACAAACACATCAAGATAAAGAATGTTGAAAGGTCCTTAGATTTATTTGTGATCTCTGAGGAGCCGTATGAGGTGAAAATCTCATGTACGGTTCTGTAATAGCGACGGGAACAGTGATGTTATCATCGACTATGATTATCTAACAGTTCAAGTACGGTTGATATAGTTGAAGTGCAGTCAAAATATGGTTTTTGGGGGTGGAATTTGTGGCGTCAACCTATAGGGTTTATCGTTTTTCTAATTTCATCTCTAGCCGAGTGTGAGAGATTGCCTTTTGATTTACCAGAAGCAGAAGAAGAATTAGTAGCAGGTTATCAAACCGAGTATTCAGGTATCAAATTTGGTTTATTTTATGTTGCTTCGTATCTAAATCTACTAGTTTCTTCATTATTTGTAACAGTTCTTTACTTGGGGGGTTGGAATCTTTCTATTCCATATCTATTTGTTACTGAGCTTTTTGATATAAATAAAAGAAGTCAAGTTTTTGGAACAATAATCGGTATCTTTATTACATTAGCTAAAACTTATTTGTTCTTGTTTATTTCTATTGCAACAAGATGGACTTTACCGAGACTAAGAATAGACCAACTATTAAATCTTGGGTGGAAATTTCTTTTACCTATTTCTCTAGGTAATCTATTATTAACAACTTCGTCCCAACTTCTTTCATTGTAAAGGAATAGAATATTCTATTTTCACAACTTGTCTCAAACAAGAGAAAGAAACAAGTCAAATTATTTATAGATATTTAGATATGTTCCCTATGCTAACTCAGTTATTGAATTCTGGTCAACAAACAATCCGAGCCACCAGGTACATTGGTCAAGGTTTCGTGATTACCCTGTCCCACGCAAATCGTTTACCTGTAACTATTCAATACCCCTACGAAAAATTGATCACATCGGAACGTTTCCGAGGCCGAATTCACTTTGAATTTGATAAATGCATTGCTTGTGAAGTATGTGTTCGTGTATGTCCTATAGATCTACCCCTTGTAGATTGGAAATTGGAAACTAATATTCGAAAGAAAAGACTGCTTAATTACAGTATTGATTTTGGCATCTGTATATTTTGTGGTAATTGCGTTGAATATTGTCCAACAAATTGTTTATCAATGACTGAAGAATATGAACTTTCTACTTATGATCGACACGAATTGAATTATAATCAAATTGCTTTAGGTCGGTTACCGGTGTCCATAATTGACGATTACACAATTCGAACAATTTCTTCGAATTCACCAAATCTAGAAGATTGAAGATTCTTGATTCAAAAACCATTTCCAAATTGCAATTTTAAGAAAAAGTCTAGCCTACGAACTAGATTTACATCAATTCACACCACCTCCCCATTGAAATTTCATTCAATTAAGAAGGATCCTAATATCTTTAGGATAACTTCTTTTTCCTAGTCAGGTCAACAAGGGCATGAAATTTTTTGATTTCTTTTTTTCTATAAAAATGGATTTACCTGGACCAATACATGATTTTCTTTTAGTCTTTCTGGGATCGGGTCTTATATTAGGAAGTCTAGCAGTAGTATTATTTCCGAATCCAATTTATTCGGCTTTTTCATTGGGATTGGTTCTTTTTTGTATATCTTTATTCTATATTCTATCGAACTCCTATTTTGTAGCTGCTGCGCAGCTCCTTATTTATGTGGGAGCTATCAATGTTTTAATCATTTTTGCTGTAATGTTTATGAATGGTTCAGAATATTACAAAGATTTTCATCTTTGGACAGTTGGGGATCGAGTTACTTTAATGGTTTGTACAAGTCTTTTTATTTTACTAATCACTACTATTCTAGATACGTCCTGGTATGGGATCCTTTGGACTACAAAATCAAATCAGATTCTAGAACAAGATTTGCTAATTAATAGTCAACAAATCGGAATTCATTTATCAACAGATTTTTTTCTTCCATTTGAACTCATTTCAATAATTCTTTTAGTCACTTTAATAGGTGCAATTGCTATAGCTCGTCAATAATAAACCCTTCAAACGAGTAATTCAAAAAACTCGAATTAATGGAAGGGGAATGTTATAATCGTTTTATCGATTACCAATCTATATCTCTTGTTTTATTCCATACTTGTTAGATTCGAATCGAATCAATGGAATTATTGTTCAGATTGAAATGAATCAAGATTTATAAGGAGTTGGTTAATGATGCTTGAATATATACTTGTTTTGAGTGCCTATTTATTTTCTATTGGTGTCTATGGATTGATCACAAGTCGAAATATGGTTAGAGCTCTTATGTGTCTTGAACTTATATTAAATTCAGTTAATATCAATTTTGTAACATTTTCTGATCTTTTTGATAGTCGTCAATTAAGAGGAGACATTTTCTCGATTTTTGTTATAGCTATTGCAGCCGCTGAAGCAGCCATTGGATCGGCTATTGTTTCATCAATTTTTCGTAACAGAAAATCAACTCGTATTAACCAATCCAATTTGTTGAATAAATAGTATTAATCATATAAACGGAATTGGAATATTCATAAATTGAATTAAATTAGTTGGTTTGATACTGGTAAGATATGATCTTGGTTGGAAAACATAACATAAGAAATCAAAGTATTTTGGTCTTCGCTCATAAACAAATTCGAAAGCCGATTGATTCTGATCACTCATCGATTCGTCTGGTATCTAAATATAGGATTCATCTCGAATTAAACTAGACCGAGAATTTTTGACGTTCAAAAACGTATAGATCCAATGTCACATTCAGTAAAGATTTATGATACATGTATAGGATGTACTCAATGTGTCCGAGCGTGCCCCACCGATGTATTAGAAATGATACCCTGGGACGGATGTAAAGCGAAACAAATTGCATCCGCTCCAAGGACCGAGGACTGTGTTGGTTGTAAGAGATGTGAATCCGCCTGTCCAACGGATTTCTTGAGTGTTCGGGTTTATTTATGGCATGAAACAACTCGCAGTATGGGTCTAGCTTATTGATACGTTCCCTAAAACTCTACTTGATTCCATTTTCTTGTTTTTTTTTACCGACAAAACCCGTGCTCAAATCAAATTCAAATATGTTACGCACGGGTTTTTCTGGCCCAAGTGTATCTTGTCTTTACCACGAATCATTTTCCTTGCTTAACAATAATTGCGGTTTTGCCCATATTTCTGGGTTCCTTAATTTTTTTTCTTCCACATAAGGGAAATAGATCAATCCGCTGGTATACCTTATGTATTTGTTTAGTAGAGCTTCTTTTAACGACTTATGCATTCTGTTATCATTTCCAATCGGATGATCCATTAATCCAACTCATGGAGGATTATAAATGGATCGGTTCTTTTGATTTTCATTGGAGACTAGGAATAGATGGACTCTCTATAGGACCCATTTTACTCACCGGATTCATCACTACTTTAGCTACTTTAGCAGCTTGGCCAGTTACTCGAGATTCGCGATTATTTCATTTCTTGATGTTAGCAATGTACAGTGGACAAATAGGATTATTTTCTTCTCGAGACCTTTTACTTTTTTTTCTCATGTGGGAATTCGAATTAATTCCTGTGTATCTACTTGTATCCATGTGGGGAGGAAAAAAACGTCTGTACTCGGCTACAAAATTTATTTTGTACACCGCGGGGGGTTCTGTTTTTCTTCTAATGGGAGTTCTGGGTATCGGTTTATATGGTTCTACTGAACCAACATTAAATTTGGAAAGATTAGCCAACCAGACCTATCCTGCGGTCTTGGAAATAATATTATATATTGGATTTCTTATTTCTTTTGCTGTAAAATTGCCAATCATACCCCTACACACATGGTTACCCGATACCCATGGAGAAGCACATTATAGTACTTGTATGCTTCTAGCCGGAATCTTATTAAAAATGGGAGCGTATGGATTAATTCGCATCAATATGGAATTATTCCCCCACGCCCATTCTCTATTTTCCCCTTGGTTTATGATAGTAGGCGCAATGCAAATAATCTATGCAGCTTCAACATCTATTGGTCAACAGAATTTAAAAAAAAGAATAGCCTATTCCTCTGTATCTCATATGGGTTTCATAATTATAGGAATTAGTTCTATCACTGATATGGGACTAAATGGAGCCCTTTTACAAATAATCTCTCATGGATTTATTGGTGCTGCACTTTTTTTCTTGGCCGGAACGACTTATGATCGAATACGTCTTGTTTATCTTGACGAAATGGGTGGAATGGCTATTCCAATGTCAAAAATATTCACAATGTTTAGTAGCTTTTCGATGGCCTCCCTTGCATTACCAGGTATGAGTGGTTTTGTTGCCGAATTAATAGTCTTTTTTGGACTAATTACTAGTCCAAAATATTTTTTAATGACAAAACTCCTAATTCTATTTGTAATGGCAATTGGAATGCTATTAACTCCTATTTATTTATTATCTATGTTACGCCAGATGTTCTATGGGTACAAAATATTTAATGTTTCAAACTCTTATTTTTTTGATTCTGGACCGAGAGAGTTATTTCTTTCGATCTCGATTTTGTTACCCGTACTAGGTATTGGTATGTATCCCGATTTCGCTCTTTCATTATCAGTTGAAAAAACGGAAGTTATTCTATCTAGTTCTTTCTATAGATAGCTTTTAGAAATAAAGAAAACAAATAAACAAAATCGTATCATTTGAAAAATGTTCTCGTTGTACAATGAGAAAAAGAGAAGACAGCTTTTTCTTCTTAAATAAAAAGGATGCAATTTGAACTGGCGAGAACCCCCCGAATGACTACAATATTTGATTCGGGGGGTTCTCGCCAGTTCACACAAAGTTTTTTTATCTGATACGTATTGGAAACTTTTTGATTCCTCTTCGTAAGAACTCTCTTTTGAATTCAATTCAATGTTAATGGAAATAAACCATAACTATGTAGTCCTATTCCTAATAGATTGACCCCAAAATAACATATCCAAATTATAAGAAAGCCAATAGACGCTACAATTGCTGAATTTGTACTCGTAAATTTGTTATTTGTTCGAGTATGTAAATAACTCCCAAATATGATCCAAGTAATAAAAGCCCAAGTCTCTTTTGGGTCCCAACTCCAATAGGATCCCCATGCTTCGTTAGCCCATACTGCTCCAGAAAGCATTCCTATGGTTAAAAAGATAAATCCTAGACTAATAACCCGATAACTCCAATAATCCAATTGTTGAATCAATTGTGCCCTGTAATAATTCTTTGGAGAAAAAAAAGAAATATTTTGTAAAACATTATTTCCTTCATTCATATATTCCATTTCATCGACGAAAAATGACTCGTTTAAATTTAATAGATTACTCATAGAACAGAACTTTATCTTTTTTCTAACTGTAATGACCAGAACTGATACTGATAATAATGATCCGCATAAAAGGGATGCATAGCCTAATATCATCATACTTACGTGCATTATTAGCCATTCGGATTGAAGAGCAGGTACTAACACGGCGGATTCGTGTATTTCAGTAAAAAGGCTTGAAGTAGCAAAGCCCTGGGTCAAAATAGCACTTGGGCCAATTATTGTACTTAGAAATTTTTGATCGTTTTTGAAATATGGAACTGTATGAAAAAAGGAAAAACCCCATGAAAGAAAGATTAATGATTCATATAGATTGCTTAAAGGAAAATGTCCCAAATAAATCCAACGAGTGATCAATAACCCTGTTATACAGAAAAAAGTGATTATCAGACCCTTTTTGTATGAATCATATAGTTTTACGATTTCATCGACTAAAAAGGTTATCAAATAAATTGTAATTATAATTGAAATGGTCGAAAAGGAAATATGAGTTAATACATGCTCTAAGGTTGAAAATATCATAAAAAAAGTTCCTTAATTAGAATTAAATAGGAAATTAAATTCATTATAGGATCTAATTACTTTGTTTTAGGAGATGCCCTGCCGCCACTCGGACTCGAACCGAGATGCTTTAGCACTGCTTCCTAAGAGCAGCGTGTCTACCAATTTCACCATAGCGGCTTGTCTTGAACTCATAATAACCTATGAATAAAAAATCGTCTAGATTTAAGAATTCAATTGGGTGCAATATTTTTTACAAATTGATGAAAAAGATTCCTTCAAATAAATGTTTGAAGGTTCATTATTTTGGTTTAACGTTTTTGTTTTAGTGTGTATTTTCGTCTTTCCTCGACTAAATTTCTTGGAAAAGGGAAGAGTCTTACAGAATTAAGGGATAGAACCCCCCTCCAAAAAAAAAACATTTTCGTTTTAATGAACTCTTTTTGATTTATTTGATTTTAATAAAATATAAAGTGATAAAGTGAAACCAAAAAATCCATTAAAACGAAATAAAAAAAGTATTCTTTATTTATTATTTTTTTTTTTTGTAAGGAAAGTAGAAGAATTCTTATAATTTTTTTAGAAATTTTTTTTCTATTTTTGAATATATCGAATCTCTTAATTTACTATGTATTAGAAACTATAAGTTATAATAGCGTACTAAATGGCATTTCCTGTTTATTAATTCAACAGGAAATGGAATGGGTCAAGGGGCCCGCTTGAAATTATTTCACCGTATTATGTTTTATTACACATTTTATTTATTTGTCGCACAAAAACTTTTTGAATTCCCGGTAGAAAGAGATTTTCCTAAGGAAAACGCTTTTAACGCTGCCCAATATCCCTTTTTTTTCCAAAATTTTTTACGAATACGTTTTTTTGATACAGAAGTGCGTTTTTTTGGAACTGCCATTTAAATAAGAATTAAAAGGTTGCTAGCTGGATGTGAAAGACATCTATTGTTCAAAAAAGATCTGCGCTTTTCAAATTCATTATGTATTTCTTTTATAGTTTATAGATAATATTTTTTTAGAAAAATTGGAAAGAATAGAAAAAATAGATAAGATAAGTGGAAAAATTCCAATATATATTACTAAGACTATTCTTAATAATTTGTTTAACTCAGGAGAAATCTGCTGAATTTGGCTTGAATTTTCAAATTTCAAGTGGACTGGGTAATCAATCTTTTTCATTTGACCAATTGGCACTTCTTGATTTGAATATTTAAAGTATTAAGTAAAACCTCAGAATGAATAACAATAATAATAAGCATAAAAAGAAATAAAAAAGAAAAAACTTTTTTTATGGAACAGACATATCAATATGGGTGGATCATACCTCTCGTTCTACTTCCAGTTCCTATGGTAATAGGAGCGGGACTTCTTCTTTTTCCGACAGCAACAAAAAATCTTCGTCGTCTATGGACTCTTCCGACTATTTTATTGTTAAGTATAGTCATGGTTTTTTCAATTAATCTTTCTCTTGAGCAAACAAATAGTAGTTTGATTTATCAATATGTATGGTCTTGGACGCTCGATAATGATTTTTCTTTAGAATTTGGTTACTTGATTGATCCACTTTCTTCTATTATGTTAATTTTAATCACTACTGTTGGAATTACAGTTCTTCTTTATAGTGATAATTATATGGCTCATGATCAAGGATACTTGAGATTTTTTGCTTATATGAGTTTTTTCAGTACTTCCATGTTAGGATTAGTTACTAGTTCAAATTTGATACAAATTTATATTTTTTGGGAATTGGTTGGAGTGTATTCCTATTTATTAATAGGGTTTTGGTTCACACGACCTCTTGCAGCAAATGCTTGTCAAAAAGCGTTTGTAACTAATCGTGTAGGGGATTTTGGTTTATTATTAGGAATTTTGGGGTTGTTTTGGCTAACAGGGAGTTTTGAATTTCGCGATTTATTCGAAATGTTCAATAACTTGGTTTACAATAATGAAGTCAATTTTCCATTTGTTACCTTGTGTGCTGTTCTATTATTTGCTGGCGCTGCTGCTAAATCTGCACAATTTCCTCTTCATGTATGGTTACCTGATGCTATGGAGGGGCCCACTCCTATTTCCGCTCTTATCCATGCTGCTACTATGGTAGCAGCGGGGGTTTTTATTGTAGCTCGCCTTCTTCCTCTTTTCATAGTTATACCTTATATAATAGATTTTATCTCGTTGATAGGCATAATCACGGTATTATTAGGAGCTACTTTAGCTCTTGCTCAAAAAGACATTAAAAGGGGTTTAGCTTATTCGACAATGTCTCAATTGGGTTATATGATGTTAGCTCTGGGAATGGGATCTTATCG